TTTTTTGTTGTGAATTCAAATGTGGCAGATAGATAAGGACATATATCTGCAAGGCCCGATCAATAGTTCAAGTCACACACTCCCATAATCCATTTTATCTTCGGAAAATTCACTTCAACTATGAGTGTCAAAAAAATAATACATTTTTGTAGAGTTGAAGAGAAATATCCCAATACATGTCTTATTTTTTTTTCAATAATCCATATTTGTAGCAATGAAATACTAGTGTTCCTACCCCAAGTGATAGATGATTGATTACAAGATGGTATATATTCTTTATAAAGGACCAGAAATACCTTGCTTACGTATCATTGGGAAGTGCATTAACATAAATACGGCGGTAAGAAGAGGTAATACAAAAGTGTGTAAACTATAAAAACGAGTCAAAGTGGATTGTCCTACACTAGCACTTCCGCGTAATAACTCTACCAGAGGCGAGCCTATTACAGGAATAGCGTCTGGTACGCCTGTTACAATTTTTACTGCCCAATAACCAATTTGGTCCCGAGGTAAGGAATAACCAGTTACACCAAAAGATGCGGTCAATACACCCAAAACCACACCTGTAACCCAAGTCAATTCACGAGGTTTTTTAAAGCCGCCGGTGAGATACACGCGAAATACGTGCAGGATCATCATTAGGACCATCATACTTGCCGACCATCGATGAACTGATCGGATTAACCAACCAAAATTAGCTTCAGTCATTATATATTGAACAGAAGCAAAGGCCTCCGTAACGGTCGGACGATAATAAAAAGTCATAGCAAACCCGGTAGCTACTTGTACTAAAAAACAAGTAAGCGTAATTCCCCCTAGACAATAAAATATGTTGACGTGAGGAGGAACATATTTACTAGTTATATCATCGGCAATTGCCTGAATCTCAAGACGTTCTTCGAACCAATCATAGATTTTATTGAGATAGGTAAATCAAGGGGACCCCCCCGGAGAACCGTATATGAAAATTTCATCTCGTACGGCTCAAACAGAAACACCAAAATACTAGTTCTAACGGATGTGTGTAATATAAAGTTTGAAATTTTTTAATTCTATGATTTATGATTCAATTTTTTTTTGAAGATACTAAAGAATAAAAATCCGAAAGCTCTTCTTTGTGGTTATAATGCCAAAAAATCAAGTCGGCTCATTCGTCTATATATTGATCGTTATAGGCCTCTTGAATCTTCTATTTACCTATTTTCTTTGGTGTTATTTATGTGTAATGCGGCTTTACTGCTGTTTTCTTTATTATTGATAGGAATTCTCTTGTTAAGACCCTATGAATTGATTAAAACCTCAGATTCATACTAAAACCACGATGATTCAATAAAACCCTTTCAAACTAAGTCTAAGTCCCAAAATTCCCTGAGTAAGAACCATTGGATCATCACTTATTCAATGAATAGATATAATGACTAAAAATCCAAACCAAAGAAACCTTTGTTTTGTCCTTTGATCAAAATAAGCATAAACGAAAGTTTGAAAGAATCAAAATATTTCTATTTATAACTTCTAACTCTTTGAAAAAATTTTTTGAAGTCCGGACACGAGGTCTGACTATTAAGTATGAATCATAGTTCTAATAGTAATCTATTTCATATATTCCGTGTTCCAGATACTAGAATGAATATCCGACGAAGTAAAACCATCTCTATCAAGATGACAGACCCATTCTCTGTACTATCCATAGGATCATTTATACCAAGTCACACACTCATATTCCGGAAATACAGAAACAAAGAAATTCCACGGTCAAACTACCAAAATAGAATGGGATAAAAATCAGAAACCTAAACGCTTCACTTTGTATTGAAAAAGCCAGTTAATGGTTCTTGGGAATCTAATTCATTGAAATTCCATCCAGTAAAATGGAAGAATTATAAATCTCCAAAATAATAGATAGGAATATCGCGAATAGAGCCATTGCGAGACCCATCAAAGGAGTAGTTCCCCACCCAGGAGCTACTTTACCATATTCTGAATTCAATGGTTTCAATAAACTCCCCGCATTAGTTCGTTTTGGGCGGCCAGATCTAGAACTACCTTCAACGGTTTGTGTAGCCATAATATTTTATATTCAGTAAGATCTGTTGACTTTGTATACCATTCCGTTGTAAATAAATGATCTTATCATAGATCCGTTGTGGTCTTAAAACTTTATAATGTCTTAAAACTATATAATCATGGAAACAGCAACCCTAGTTGCCATCTTTTTATCTGGTTTACTTGTAAGTTTTACTGGGTACGCCTTATATACTGCTTTTGGGCAACCCTCTCAACAACTAAGAGATCCATTCGAGGAACACGGGGACTAGTTGAAGTACGGATCCTCCCAATATTGGGAGGATCCGTACTTCAATTGAGATAATGACAAATCATTTCACCTTTTTAGTTGGAACTTTAGGCGGGTCTCGAAAAAAGATAGCGAAAAAAATTATTCCTAGAGTTGAGACTAAAAGGAATGTATAAACCAATGCTTCCATAGATTCGATCGTGG